AAAGGTAACTATCCCGCTTTCATATAAAAATTTATATAGAATTGTTGAAAAAGACTTTTTTTCATACTTCATAAAAAAGAAAAAGACTTACTGTCTTTAGGATCTGATGCTACACCGCTGCTCAATACCTTAGGGGATCCACTCTATTACATAAGTAGATTCCTAAGATTTATCTCATATTATGATATAAATAAACAGCTCTTGTTGTATCGGTCCAAAACCGTTCCAATTGATCTTTACGGTGCTTCCTCTATCAATTCAATCTTTTTTTATCCATAGAAATAAAGTATTTAGGCATATCTAGTCTTCACTGATTCATATTTCGATCCATGAAGTTTATTTATTTGCTACAGCTGATAAAAAATCGTTTTGGACGATGCTTATGTAGAAAGCCTTTTTTTTGTTTCTAGTATTTCATTGACTAGCTGTTTGTTCTTTTTTTCTATAGTGGAGATAGTCGCACGTAATGACAGATCACAGCCATATTATTAAAAGCTTGTGGTAAAAAGGGGTTTCGTTCTAATGCCCGAAAATAATATTCTAAAGCTTTGGTATGTTCCCCATTACTTGTGTGGATAAGGCCTATATTATAGAGTATATAACTTCGATCATAGGGGTCAATTTCTAGTCGCATAGCTTCATAATAATTCTGTAATGCTTCCGCATAATTTCCTTCAGATTGAGCCGACATCCGTTACGGTCGTCATTCGCTTTAACGAATTCTCCGTTTCAGAACCGTATGTGAGATTTTCATCTCATACGGCTCCTCCTTTAGGTGCATAATGAAAATAATAAATATATGGAAAAATTTGATGTCATTATGAACTAAGTGGGGCTAATGTTTTTACAAGAAATCCCTAGCCAACCTTCTTGTAAAAGATCTTTTCTTACTACCAAGTGGATTCATACTAGATAAAAAGAAAAAAGGAAACTCTAAAAATTTCTTTGTTCTCAACGCCCCTAAATTTCCAGGAATTAGTCACTTCAACAGTCTTCAATGGTTATACGGGTATCCAAAGTACGGACGAGATGGATGTTTATTGTTCCAACCATTTTAATTAGTCCCAATCCCAAAGAAGAAGAAGAAAGAAAAGGAATCATTTTGAAGAAAGTTTTTGTGTTGTTGATTTCTCGGCGTAGTGCTTCTTCCCCTGTGCCTCCTATTCGTATATTGTATTAGTCTAGTAGGATTGATCTGTAATACGGGAACCGTAGGTAAAAACCTTTTGCTCAATACTAGAATTCACAATTGAAGCATCTAAGGCTGCATTAATCGTGGATACATGACAGAAGGGATTGCTTTTTTATATTATAAACTTCACCTTCAAAAGCGTAGATTTTTTTTTTCAATACTCGTTTTTTTCTATTCCAAATCGGTGAGAAATCAAAAAAAAAATGATAATGATAATCAAATCGCACCATCTCTGTAATAAGTAAATGCCTCTTTTTCTCCGGAAGTTGTCGGAATGACTCGTAATAAGATATCAGCTACAATTGTAAAGGTTTTATCAATAAAATTTCCATTTATACGCGATCTTGGCATAGGTAGTAATCCATTCTATAACTCTTTTTATTTCCTTTACCTTTTCTTTTGTGAGAAAATTTTCTCACAAACAAAGGAATTTTATAGTACGAACTAACATAAAAGCGGACTCGTTTTTTATAAAAAACTATTCTATCTACTTCCAATTTTTCCGGTCAAAAAAGGTATCTATTAACCATAATCTAAAAAACGATGAATAACTCGCTATTTACCCAGGTACTCAGTCATAATCCTGATGTCGGAGAGATGGCCGAGTGGTTGAAGGCGTAACATTGGAACTGTTATGTAGACTTTTGTTTACCGAGGGTTCGAATCCCTCTCTTTCCGTACTTTCAACTAAATAACCAATCTTACGTGATTGACCACAATGGATAAAATCAAATAAAAAAGAATAGATATAAAATAAACATTTCTTTGATATGGAAAATGCTGGGAAGAGCAAACAAGGGATCCAAACCTTCCTACCAATCTATGATACATGAATAGGAAAAAGATTCCCCGACAAAATCCCTTACCTTGTGCCTTTTTATTTTTAATCAAAAAAGAGGGCAAAGGGGAGTTGTCCGAACTCTTGTTTTTAGTGATTTTTTTTACTTCAGTTAGGTTTTTTAAGTCTGGCGAGAGTAATATTCTACGACAAGCAATTCATTTATTTTCAAACCGACGCATTTCCTATCGATTATTTGATTGACTAACCCTTCATATTGGAATGTGTGAAGAGTCAGATGGTTTGGCAATTCCTCGGGGGCAGATGACTCAATAAGATTTTGAACCAAAGTTCTAGAGTTTTCTTCCTCCTTCACTGTAATAATATCTCGGGGTTTGCAGCGATAACTTGGTATATCAACTATACGACCATTAACTAAAATATGTCCATGGTTAACTAATTGGCGCGCTTGAGGAATAGTCAAAGCCATACCCAACCGAAAAAGGATGTTATCCAAACGCATTTCAAGTAATTGTAATAAAACTTGACCCGTTGACCCCTTGGCTTTTCCGGCGATACGAACATATTTAAGTAATTGGCGTTCTGTAAGACCATAATGAAAACGCAATTTTTGTTTTTCTTCTAAACGAATACGATATTGAGATTTTTTTCCGGAGCGTGATTGGTTTCTAAGATCGCTTCCTGCCCTAGGCCTTTTACTAGTTAGTCCCGGTAAAGCCCCTAGACGGCGTATTTTTTTAAAACGAGGCCCTCGGTAACGTGACATAAAGACTCCTTTTTTTATTGAAATTGTACAAAACTAAACAAAATTAAAACTGAACTAAATGATAATGATAAATGACGTAAAATCCACTCCAATAAACTATTGGAATACAAAGAGTCAGAAGATATATTCTCTCAATATACAGATTTTTTTTATTGTATATACAATATATATAAATCACTAAATCACAAAAATTTTCCTTTATTTTCTTGATTTATTTTGCAAAGATCTAACCCTTTTACCCAATATATATTCCTATATGGAAGTTTATATGACATAATATAAATGGCGTAGTAACTTTTGGCAAAAGGTGAAAGAAGTCTTTTCAATCTTCTTTTATTTTGAAAGTACATTAAAAATCATGTAAAAAAACGAAAAACTATGGAAAAGCCGGCTATCGGAATCGAACCGATGACCATCGCATTACAAATGCGATGCTCTAACCTCTGAGCTAAGCGGGCTCAAATAAAATAGTGTATACAAATTCATGAAACTACTAGATCGTATTAATTAACTATTCTATTCATATTTTTCCTTATCTATTTAGAATTCATCATATTTTGATATTCTAGAACAGAAGATAGCTCAAATAAATAGTGACTATCATTAAATAAATAAAACAAAACCTTTATTAATTAATTAATAGAATATAGTATAGCAATATATCGACTTTATAATTTTGATTTCATGAGTTTCTAAATAAGAAAATTTGAATTAGACCGGAAAGCTTTTTTTTTTAAGTTAAATGATATTTGATTTGAAATTCTTGTTTTTTTTTTGTTCTAACCTCATGCTATTATTATTATTTTATACTTTGTCTATTTTTACTTTCTTTATTATTTTATAGAATTATTAGAATTAATATTCGAAATGAATATTCGAATATCATTTTTTATAATTATTCTAATTTCAAATCTACGAAGGAAACTTAGAATCTTTTTCCATTGCACATTCTAAAATTCTAAGTTTCAATAATGATCATAAATTTCTTTTCATGGAAGTAAAAAAAAACGAATCGACCGTTCGACTATTTCTTAAAATTTAAGACAACGATGAGAAAAGGAAGAACATATATATGTTCTCTAATATATAACCATATTGAATTGCAAATACAAAAATGATAGAATCCTTGTTGATTAGACTAAATCAATATGGATGGGGCTAAAAAAAATGAAAAAAGATACCAACGAAATAAAATAAGTATCTATATGTAATGAATGCCAAGGTTTCGGCATAAGAAAAGGGGGAAAGACATCATAATGAGATCCTAATCTCAAAGCAAAAAGGGGGATATGGCGGAATTGGTAGACGCTACGGACTTAATTGGATTGAGCCTTGGTATGGAAACCTACTAAGTGATAACTTTCAAATTCAGAGAAACCCTGGAATTAACAATGGGCAATCCTGAGCCAAATCCTGGGTTACGCGAACAAACCAGAGTTTAGAAAGCGGGATAGGTGCAGAGACTCAATGGAAGCTGTTCTAACAAATGGAGTTCACTACCTTGTGTTGATCAAATGATTCACTTCATAGTTTGATAGATCCTTGGTGGAACTAATTAGACGAGAATAAAGATAGAGTCCCATTCTACATGTCAATACTGACAACAATGAAATTTATAGTAAGATGAAAATCCGTTGACTTTTAAAATCGTGAGGGTTCAAGTCCCTCTATCCCCAACCCTACTCCCTAAAAAAGTCTGTTTGACACCTTACCCTTTTTTTAGTTATTCAAGAATTCATTATCTTTTTTCATTCATCCGACACTTTTACAAACTAGAATTTCTTTTCTTATTATATACAAGTCTTGTCTTGTGGGATATATCATACACATACAAATGAGAAAGAAATAAAGAAATATCGATTTGAATTCTTTAGAATCTATATCATTTTTCATTCTAAAACTTAGAAAGTCTTCTTTTCGAAGATCCAAGAAATTCCCGGTCCAAAACTTTTTTCGTTTACTACTTTTGTGTTTCTTTTAATTGACATAGACCTAAGTCATCTCATAAAATGAGAATGATACTTCGGTAATGGCCGGGATAGCTCAGTTGGTAGAGCAGAGGACTGAAAATCCTCGTGTCACCAGTTCAAATCTGGTTCTTGGCATAGGATTGATTAATTTTGATAAGTTTCTAGTCTTCAAATTAAACGTATCTTTAGTAAAAAAAGTGCAATCATCCTTTATCCCCCTCTCTTTTTTTGTTCATGTTGTGGATCCATCCGTTCAAAAATAATGTATAAGAAAAGAATGTATAAGACTTGATACATAATACATATTCGAAAGGAAAGTTCTGTTTGAAAGAATCAAACAAAAAAAGTAAAAAAAAAGATCTATATCTAAAAAGATCTATATCTATAGTATCGATCGTTGAAAAGCATAAATACCCCCAAGATTCATTAGATACAATAGAAATAGAATTTTACCCCCCCCCATTTATTGTATTGCTTTCCGATCTTATTTATTCATTCCCGGTTATGTGACTAAAGTTGACTAAGTTATGTGCGCGATACAAAGTTCATAATGCAGAACTCTTTTTTTTTTTAGTTCATCCTATTGGCTCGGCTTTTAGGAAAAAATTATCTTTCAAATTGGAGATTAAGCTATCTATAATAATATGAATGAGACCTTAATTCTTCTGTTTGTTTGATCTAAAAAAGAATAGAATTCAAAATATTCCGCGAAGGTCCGTAGTTGTAGAAACTAAGACTCATTTTTTATCATTCAATAAGCATCTTGTATTTCATAAAAATTGGGGGCAATATAATCCTTACGTAAAGGCCACCCTATCCAACTTTCGGGCATTAAGATCCGTTTCAGCCGCGGATGGCTATCATAAGTGATTCCTAACATATCATAAGATTCCCGTTCTTGAAAATCCGTACTTTTCCAAACCCAGAAAACAGATGGAATTCTGGGATTACTCCTGTGAGTAAATACTTTTATGCAGACTTCTTCCGCTTGATTGACACCATATTCTATTCTCGTAAGATGATACACACTGGCTAAGAGGCCACCTGGTGCCACATCATAGGCACATTGGGAACGTAAATAATTGTAACCATATACATATAAAATTACAGCAATAGAATGCCAATCTTCGGGCTTTATTTGTAAAGTCTCTATTCCTTGGTAATCGAAGCCCAACGATCTATGAACCAGCCCGCGTTTGGCTAGCCAAACGGACAAAGTGCCCTGCATCTTTTTTATTTCCCCCACACCTTTTTTATATAAATTGAAGTATTTCACATTTACCATGAGTTCTAATTTATGAAGATTTTTTTCTTATTTTCTCAAATCCTCCCTAATTCACTAATTCGTGGGAAGATACTGGGCTTTTGTATTTAAAAAATGTTTCAGTAGAGATCTCTGAAGTAGATGATGGTGGATAGAGTAATTCTTGATCATAATTTCCAGTCTGCGTACTGCGTACAACAAAAAACTTGTGGTTGGTAGTAAAACACCGATTACCCCGTTGAGGTCTAATTCGATCCTTATAGATTTCTCTAGCTATTTTCTTACGAAGCTTTGTTATAGCGTCTATAACAGCCTCTGGTTTAGGTGGACAACCCGGCAAATAGACATCTACAGGAATTAACTTATCAACCCCTCGAACAGTACTATAAGAATCGGTACTGAACATCCCCCCTGTAATTGTACACGCTCCCATAGCAATAACATACTTTGGTTCAGGCATTTGTTCATATAATCTCACTAAAGAAGGAGCCATTTTCATTGTTACTGTACCTGCTGTTAAAATAAGGTCCGCCTGTCTAGGACTTGATCTTGGTACTAGCCCATAACGATCAAAGTCAAATCGGGAGCCTATTAATGAGGCAAATTCAATGAAACAACAACTGGTACCATAAAGAAGCGGCCATAGGCTAGAAAGTCTTGACCAATTTGAAAGATCATTTAACGTAGTTGAAATAACTGAATTTTTTGTTGTTCGATCAAGTACGGGAAACTTAATGGAATTCATAATTGTTTCAATGGTTTTTTTTTACTTTTTTTTTATTGTTATTGTACAAGTATTCAGGAAACGAACTAAGACCATTCCAATGCTCCTTTTCGCCATGCATAAACTAAACCAAGAATTAGGATAAGCACGAAAATGAAAGCTTCTATAAAAGCGGATACCCCCAGTACATCGAAACTCATTGCCCACGGATACAGAAAAACTGTTTCAACATCAAAAACAACAAAAACTAGAGCAAACATATAATAACGGATTCTAAATTGTAACCAAGCATCCCCAATCGGTTCTATACCTGATTCATAACTAGAAAGTTTCTCTGGCCCCTTCTTAATTGGAGATAAAACCCCGGAAATTAGAAATGCCAAAACAGGAATAGCACTTGATATTATTAAAAATGCCCAGAAAATATCATATTCGTAAAGCAGAAACATAGACGAACTCCTATGAATTATGAATGTGGAAAAAATACCCGCTTAGTCAATTCCAATCGGAGTGGATTGGGCAAGGGATATCGAACTCTTGCGTCAAAACAAAAATTCAGGTTAATCGAATCATTTTTTTTGTTTGGTTGCTGTGGTAGACGTCTCCTTTTAAGATTTATTGATTGTAATCTTATTTTCAGTATACTTATTACTTAATATTTCCATGTTTCTATTACTAATAGTTTCTCATATTAATAATATAATATTAATATGATTAATAACTAGTAATTTTTTTTATTTCTGTTTCTTAAATTTGGTTTATGTTTTATTTATAAATAAACAAAA